ACAGCATCCCGGTTTTTTTTACTACTCAAGGCTTCGATATATTTCGAAATCGAGAAATTTGTACTGGAGCAGGTGCGATACGAGAACAATTAGCCGATATAGATTTGCGAAGTATTCTAGATTATTCATTAGTCGAATGGAAGGAATTAGGCGAAGAAAGAACCACGGGTAATGAATGGGAAGATCGCAAAATTGGAAGAAGAAGGGATTTTTTGGTTAGACGCATAGAATTAGCTAAACACTTTATTCGAACAAATATCGAACCCGAATGGATGGTTTTATGTTTACTACCCGTTCTTCCTCCTGAATTACGACCCATCATTCAGATAGATGGGGGTAAGCTAATGAGCTCGGATATTAATGAACTCTATAGAAGAGTCATCTATCGAAACAATACGCTTACCGATCTATTAACAACAAATAGATCTACGCCGGGGGAATTAGTAATGTGTCAAGAGAAATTGGTACAAGAAGCCGTAGATACGCTTCTTGATAATGGAATTCGCGGACAGCCAATCAGGGATGGTCATAATAAGATTTACAAGTCGTTTTCGGATGTAATTGAAGGAAAAGAGGGAAGATTTCGTGAGACTATGCTTGGCAAACGGGTTGATTATTCGGGTCGTTCTGTCATTGTTGTAGGACCCTCACTTCCACTACATCGATGTGGATTGCCTCGTGAAATAGCAATAGAACTTTTCCAGACATTTGTAATTCGGGGACTAATTAGACAACATCTTGCTTCGAACATAGGAGTTGCTAAGAGTCAAATTCGGGAAAAAGATACAATTGTATGGGAGATATTGCAAGAAGTTATGCAGGGGCACCCCGTATTGCTGAATAGAGCGCCCACTTTGCATAGATTAGGCATACAGGCATTTCAACCCATTTTAGTCGAAGGACGTGCTGTTTGTTTACATCCATTAGTTCGTAAGGGATTCAATGCAGACTTTGATGGGGATCAAATGGCTGTTCATGTACCCTTATCTTTGGAGGCTCAAGCGGAGGCCCATTTACTTATGTTTTCGCATATGAATCTCTTGTCTCCAGCTATTGGGGATCCTATTTCCGTACCAACCCAAGATATGCTTATTGGTCTATATGTATTAACCATTGGGAATCGCCGAGGTATTTGTAGAAATAGGTATAATCCATGGAATCGAAGAAAGTCTCAAAATGAAAGAATTAATGATAATAATCATCAGTCTAAGAAACAAAAAGAACCTTTTTTTTGTAATTCCTATGATGCAATTGGAGCTTATCGACAGAAAAGACTCAATTTAGATAGTCCTTTTTGGCTCCGCTGGCGAATCGATCAATGCATTATTGCTTCAAGAGAAGGTCCCATCGAGATTCACTATGAATCCGGGGGTACTTGTCAGGAGATTTATGAACACTCTTTTTTAGTAAGAAGTGTAAAAAAAGAAATTCTTTGTATATATATTCGAACAACTATTGGTCATATTTCTCTTTTTCGAGAAATCGAAGAAGCTCTACAAGGGTTTTGTCGAGCCTGCTCGTATGGTCACTAATCATATGGCATCTCAATTAAGTGATTTTGTGACACTGGCGTGAATTTTGATCTCTCTGTTGCTACTAGGACTCTACTTCCTCTGAATTTTCATCCGGATTAATATCGAGAAAGGGAAATTTTCAAATCATTGACTCAAACTCATTGTCGAATCCCAATCAGCAGAATATGGAGGGACTTATGGCAGAACGAGTCAATCTAGTCTTTCACAATAAAATAATAGACGGAACTGTCATTAAAAAACTTATTAGCAAATTAATAGATCACTTCGGAATGGCATATACATCACACATTCTGGATCAAGTAAAAACTCTGGGTTTCCAGCAAGCCACTGCTACATCCATTTCATTAGGGATTGATGATCTTTTAACGATCCCTTCTAAGGGATCGTTAGTACAAGATGCTGAAGAACATAGTTTAATTTTAGAACAACACCATCATTATGGGAATGTGCACGCAGTAGAAAAATTACGCCAATCTATTGAGGTGTGGTATGCTACAAGTGAATATTTGCGACAAGAAATGAATCCTAATTTTAGGATGACAGATTCACTTAATCCAGTCCATATAATGTCTTTTTCGGGAGCTAGAGGAAATGCATCTCAAGTGCACCAATTAGTAGGTATGAGGGGATTAATGTCGGATCCTCAAGGACAAATGATTGATTTACCTATTCAAAGTAATTTACGCGAAGGGCTGTCTTTAACAGAATATATCATTTCTTGCTACGGAGCCCGAAAAGGGGTTGTGGATACTGCTGTACGAACCTCGGATGCGGGATATCTTACGCGCCGACTTGTTGAAGTAGTTCAACACATTGTTGTACGTCGAACAGATTGTGGAACCGCCCGAGGGGTTGCCGTAAGTCCTCGAAATGGGATGATGCCCGAGTCCGAAAGAATTTTTATTCAAACATTAGTTGGTCGTGTATTAGCAGAGGATATATATATGGGCTCACGGTGTATCGCCACCCGAAATCAAGATATTGGATTTGGGCTTGTCAATCGATTCATAACCTTTCAAACACAAATACTATTTATTCGAACCCCTTTTACTTGTAGGAGTACATCTTGGATCTGTCGATTATGTTATGGTAGGAGTCCCACTCATGGCGACCTGGTCGAGTTGGGAGAAGCTGTAGGTATTATTGCGGGTCAATCCATTGGAGAACCGGGGACTCAACTAACATTAAGAACTTTTCATACGGGAGGAGTCTTCACGGGTGGTACTGCAGAACATGTACGAGCCCCGTCGAATGGAAAAATCCAATTTAATGAAGATTTCGTTCATCCCACGCGTACGCGTCACGGGCATCCTGCTTTTCTATGTTCTATAGCCTTATATGTCACTATTGAGAGTGAGGATATTCTACATAATGTAACTATTCCACCTAAAAGTTTTCTTTTGGTTCAAAATAATCAATATGTCGAAGCAGAACAAGTAATTGCTGAGATTCGCGAGGTACCATACACTTTGAATTTGAAAGAGAGAGTTCGAAAACATATTTATTCTGACTCAGAGGGAGAAATGCACTGGAGTAATGATGTGTACCACGCATCTACATTTACATATAGTAATGTTCATCTTTTACCAAAAACAAGTCATTTATGGATATTATCAGGAGGTTCGTGGAGATCCAGTGCAGTCCCTTTTTCACCGCACAAGGATCAAGATCAAATGAATATTTATTCCCTTTCTGTAGAACGAGGGTCAATTTCGATTCTCTCGGTGAATAATGATCCACTAAGATACAAATTACTTCGTTCCTATTTTTCTGGTAAAAAAAAAGAAGACAAGATTCCTAATTATTCAGAACCCGCCCATTGGAATCTCATATACCCGGCGATTTTACACGGGAATTCTCATTTATTGGGAAAAAGGCGAGGAAATAGATTTCTCGTTCCAATCCAATCGATTCAAGAACGAAAGAAAGAGTTAATGCCTCATTCGGGTATCTCGATTGAACTACCAATAAATGGTATTTTCCGTAGAAATAATAGTATTTTTGCTTATTTCGATGATCCCCGATACAGAAGAAAGAGTTCGGGAATTACTAAATATGGGACTCTGGGCGTGCATTCAATCGTTAAAAAAGAGGATTTTATTGAGTCTCGACCAATAAAAGAATTGAAGTCAAAATACCAAATGAAACTAGATCTATTTTTTTTCATTCCCGAAGAAGTGCATATTTTACCTGAATCTTCTTTGATAATGATACGAAATAATAGTCTCATTGGAATAGATACACGAATTGCTTTCAATATAAATACAAGAAGCTACGCGGACGGATTAGTCCGAATGGAGAGAAAAAAAAAGAGAATTGAACTGAAAATCTTTTCAGGAGATATTTATTTTCCTGGGGAGACCGATAAGATATCCCGACACAGTGGGATCTTGATACCTCCAGGAAAAGTAAACATCGATTTTAAGGACTCTAAAAAATGGAAAAATTGGATCTATGTCCAACGGATCACATCTACTAAGAAAAAGTATTTTGTTTTAGTTCGCCCTGTAGTGACATATGAGATATCAGATGGTCTAAATTTACCAACACTCTTCCCTCCGGATTTTTTACAAGAAAGGGATAATATGCAACTTAGAGTTGTCAATTATATTGTTTATGGAAATGCCAAACCCATTCAAGGAATTTCTGATACAAGTATTCAATTAATTAGGACTTGTTTAATTTTGAATTGGAACCAAGACATAAAAAGTTCTTCTATCGAGGAGGTCTGTACTTCTTTTATTGAAGTAAGTACAAATGGTTTGGTTCGAGCTTTCCTAAGAATCGACTTAGTAAAATCCGCTATTTCGTATCGCAGAAAAAGGAATGATCTCTCAGGTTCAGGATTCATTTCCGATAATGTATCAGATCAGACCAACATCAATCCTTTTTATTCCATTTATAAAAAGAGAAAAACGAAACAATCACTTAACCACCAAAATCACGGAACTATTCGCACATTGTTAAATAACAATAAGGAATATCCTTCCTTGATAATTTTATCACCATCTAATTGTTTCCGAATGGACCTATTCAACGATATAAAATATCCCAATGTGAAAAAAGAATTCATTTCAACAGATTCTATAATTAAAATTAGGAATTCGATCGGACCGTTAGGAACGGTCCTTAATTTGTTGAATTTTTATTCCTTTTATTATTTACTAACTCATAATCCGATCTTGATAACTAAATATCTTCAACTTGAAAATTTAAAACGGACTTTTCAAGTGCTTAAATATTATTTAATGGATGAAAATGGGATAATTTCAAATCGTGATCCGTACAGTAAAATCGTTTTCAATTTATTCAATTTGAATTGGGATTTTCTCCATCAAAGTTATTGTCTTAATTATTGGGAAGAAAGACCCACAATAATTAGTCTCGGCCAGTTTATTTGTCAAAATGGATATATAGCCAAAAAAGGACCCCCCTTAAAATCGGGTCAAGTTTTGCTTGTTCAAGTTGACTCTGTAGTAATAAGATTGGCTAAACCTTATTTGGCCACTCCGGAAGCAACCGTTCATGGACATTATGGAAAAATCTTTTACGAAGGAGATACATTAGTTACATTTATATATGAAAAATCGAGATCCGGTGATATAACGCAAGGTCTTCCAAAAGTGGAACAGGTCTTAGAAGTGCGTTCAATTGATTCAATATCAATGAACCTAGAAAAAAGAATTGAGGGTTGGAACGAGCATATAACAAAAATTCTTGGAATTCCTTGGGGATTCTTGATTGGGACTGAGCTGACTATAGTGCAAAGTCGTATATCATTGGTTACTAAGATACAAAAGGTTTATCGATCCCAAGGGGTGCAAATTCATAATAGACACATAGAGATTATTGTACGCCAAATAACATCAAAAGTGTTGGTTTCCGAGGATGGAATGTCTAATGTTTTTTTACCTGGAGAACTAATTGGATTGTTGCGAGCGGAACGCACAGGGCGCGCTTTAGAAGAATCGATCTGTTACCGCGCTATCCTATTGGGAATAACAAGAGCATCTTTGAATACTCAAAGTTTCATATCGGAAGCGAGTTTTCAAGAAACTGCTCGAGTTTTAGCCAAAGCAGCTCTTCGTGGTCGTATCGATTGGTTGAAAGGGCTAAAAGAGAATGTTGTTATAGGTGGGATGATCCCCGTTGGGACCGGATTTAAAAGATTACTGTGGCAACATAAGAATAAGAGCATTCCTTTGAAAAGTCAAAAGAAGAGTTTTTTCGAGGGGGAAATACGAGATATTTTGTTCCACCACGCAGGCTTATTTGATTCGTGCCGTTCAAAAGAATTTCCATGATACACCTTAGGAATCATTTAGATCATATATCATTTAATGATTCCTAAAAAAAGTGTAGTCATACTTACTTTCTTTTGTTTTGGAATTCAATTTCCATTCGAAAAACTCTTTCTATATGGTCTTGAGGGGGTAATGGAAATTCAGATAATAATGAATAGAGATTAGCGGTTTGGATTGTGTATTGACATCGATACGTCCAATCCACGGTAGAAGAAAAGGTTCCGTCGGAACAATTGGTTAGTTCAAGACAACCTCGTCACTTTTTTTTAAACAAAAAAGAAAGAGGAAGTGTGGTAAGAAATGACAAGAAGATATTGGAACATAAATTTGGAAGAGATGATGGAAGCAGGAGTTCATTTTGGTCATGGGACTAGGAAATGGAATCCGAGGATGTCGCCTTATATTTCTACCAAGCGTAAAGGTATTCATATCACAAATCTTACTAAAACTGCTCGTTTTTTATCAGAAGCTTGTGATTTAGTTTTTGATGCAGCAAGTAAGGGAAAAGAGTTTTTAATTGTTGGCACAAAAACTAAAGCAGCCAATTCAGTAGTGCGGGCTGCAATAAGGGCTCGGTGTCATTATGTTAATAAAAAATGGCTCGGTGGCATGTTAACCAATTGGTCCACTACAGAAACTAGACTTCATAAGTTCAGGGACTTGAGAATCGAACAAAAGACGGGGAAATTCTACTGTCTTCCAAAAAAAAGAGACGCAGCTATGTTCAAGAGACAATTATCCCACTTGCAAACATATCTGGGCGGGATTAAATATATGACGGGGTTACCCGATATTATAATTATCGTTGATCAGCAAGAAGAATATACAGCTCTTCGAGAATGTATCACTTTGGGAATTCCAACAATTTGCTTAATCGATACAAATTGTGATCCCGACCTTGCAGATATTTCAATTCCAGCAAATGATGACGCTATAGCTTCAATCCGATTAATTCTTAATAAATTAGTATTCGCAATTTGTGAGGGTCGTTCTAACTATATACGAAATACGTAATTAATAATAAGATAGAAATTTTTTTTGAACTCCTGAAATTTATGGAATCGTTTACTATATCTCGAATTTGATTAGATTATATAAATGAGATCAAAATTGGGGATATTATGTTATTAGTTCGTATCAAAAAATTCAAATAAGCAAGTCGAAAAAGAGATGGTTGAATTAAAATAATTTCCTGGAATTTAAATTTCTGTCAGAGGGTAATATGAATGTTCTATCATGTTCCACCAACACACTAAAAGTGTTATACGAAATATCGGGTGTAGAAGTAGGCCAACATTTCTATTGGCAAATAGGAGGTTTTCAAGTCCATGGCCAAGTACTTATTACTTCTTGGGTTGTAATTGCTATCTTATTAGTTTCAGCCAGTATAGCTGTTCGGAATCCACAAACCATTCCGAATGACGGGCAGAATTTCTTCGAATATGCCCTTGAATTCATTCGAGACGTGAGCCAAACCCAGATTGGAGAAGAATATGGTCCATGGGTTCCTTTTATAGGAACTATGTTCCTATTTATTTTTGTTTGTAATTGGTCAGGGGCTCTTTTACCATGGAAAATCATACAGTTACCCCATGGAGAGTTAGCCGCACCCACGAATGATATAAATACTACTGTTGCTTTAGCTTTACTCACCTCAGTAGCCTATTTCTATGCGGGTCTTAGCAAAAAAGGATTAGGTTATTTCAGTAAATACATTCAACCTACTCCAATCCTTTTACCCATTAACATCTTGGAAGATTTTACAAAACCCTTATCGCTTAGTTTTCGACTTTTCGGAAATATTTTAGCCGATGAATTGGTAGTTGTTGTTCTTGTTTCTTTAGTACCTTCAGTAGTTCCTATACCTGTCATGTTCCTTGGATTATTTACAAGTGGTATTCAAGCTCTTATTTTTGCAACTTTAGCCGCCGCTTATATAGGAGAATCCATGGAGGGTCATCATTGACTTCATTTACAAATAGTTGTTTTTTGAATTTAGACCAAAATAATAGCGGAATTCAAGATAATCTACTTGGAGAACATCAAAATAGATAACTAATAAGGGATAACTAATAAGGCAGTTATAATATACCGTAATAGGAAAAAAGATTCCACTCAAAATATTTAGGGGGGATTCTAAAAAAAACGAAAGAGATCGAAAGGATCGGTTTCCTAAAATGAATGTCCTGTTTGGATGTATTATTTTATTTTCTATAAATAAAAGAATATAAGAATATTTTAATAAATGATATTTTAGTTTATTTATAAATAAATATAAAATATTTAATAAAAAACAATTTAATAAACAAGAATAATTAAAAATTAAGAAAGAAAAGAAAATAGAAAAAAATGCTAATGAAAATTTCTATGAAATGATTCGCCTTAACCAATTTGTCTATTTTTCTATGTAAATTCGATCCATGCGGAATAATCATAAAGAAAGAGAAGAATTAAAAAACGCGATTCCAAAAAAGAAATTAGCCAGTTCAAAATTGTGTATCTTGAATGCCTAGAATCCAACTATTATCGAATTCAGCTAGGGAGTTTTTCCCGTTCAAAAAGAATTCTAATGGATCTAAGATCAAAATAAGTTGGTTTACATTCTGGAAGAAACACATGTATATGGGATATTAGATATTGAATAGTTATATATGACCTAAAAAATATCTAATACCCTAATACTATGAATTTGAATAGGGATTCCAATAGACGTCTTTGGTTTTGGATTTCTAAGAATCCTACTTCAAAAAGCGATAGAGAATCGGTTCTGATGATTCAATAATATTATTCTATTACTTCAATTTGGAGTTTTTAGTTACTCTGTTGGATGAAACTGCGTGATGGAATAATTCATCTATAATTCATTGAATGATTGTATCATTAACCATTTTTTTTTTTGTGAGGAATTTAACTTATCATGAATCCACTGATTTCTGCCGCTTCTGTTATTGCTGCTGGGTTAGCTGTCGGACTTGCTTCTATTGGACCTGGGGTTGGCCAAGGGACTGCTGCGGGCCAAGCTGTAGAGGGGATCGCAAGACAGCCCGAGGCGGAGGGAAAAATACGAGGTACTTTATTGCTTAGTCTGGCTTTTATGGAAGCATTAACAATTTATGGATTGGTTGTCGCTTTAGCGCTGTTATTTGCGAATCCTTTTGTTTAATCTTGTCTTAAAAACACTTAAACAATCACAAATATATAGATATAGAAAATTTTGACTTATTTTTTTTGTCTGAATTTATTTTAGTCAGGACTTATACTTGCTCCTTGCTTTTTTGAATTATATCAATAATTCACTCCTACAATTTACAATGGGGGACACTAATCCCTGCCCGGGAAGGAAAGATTTAAGGATGAGTAATTAGCATACCGATCCGCTTTCTTCCTTCCCGTTCTTAGAAATTGAAACTTAAGGAGTCTTCCAACAAACGAAATATTCCGAAATTGATACGAAATTTGAAATTTGATAGCTAATTAGAAAATTCTAATCTAATAAGTATTATTTTTATTTTAGGAATTTTTTTTTTTGAAAAAATCCATTTCGAAATCAATTCTATAGATATAAGAAATTCATATAAATCGAATATAAGAATATATAGAAGTAGATATAAGGGAAGTGATACAAAAAAGAAACTCTATTCTTGTTTTTTTTATCTATCTGTAAAAGAAAAAGGGGATTGTATGAAAAATCTAACCGATTCTTTCCTTTCCTTGGGCCAATGGCCGCTGGCCGGGAGTTTCGGATTTAATACCGATATTTTAGCAACAAATCCAATAAATCTAAGTGTAGTATTTGGTGTATTGATCTTTTTTGGAAAGGGAGTGTGTGCGAGTTGTTTATTTCAAGAATAGGCTGGACCGGTCCAGCTGCACTTTTTTTTCATTATTTTCATTTTAACTAGTCAAAAAGAAAATTAAAGTAAAAGATGCATGATCTCGCGAATTACTTATGAATTTTTAAATTGATTGAATTTTATCAATTCATAAAAAATGATATTTTTAATATTTAAGAAACGTAGCATTTCGTAATTCATTGGTAAATCCGCTTTGCTTTGATTCTCAATCAACCAATAATGCGGGACTAATTATATGGTTAAAGTGAAACCTTTGAAGTCCAAACATAGCATGGTATTCTTTCTACTACTATCGTCATTTGAAATT